TGATCCGTTCCTTTACCCAGGAAAAAGTATTTCTATTTTGCATGATCCAATCGTTGATCCAGGAATTTCTACAATAAATTAGATAGGTAGCTAGTATAGTTCCCTATCCACAAGTCTGCCATTGTACTGAAATAATTCTACTGAAATAAGACGAATACCTTGAAGAGGTAGAAGTATAAAGAAAAAGTCAAATGGAAAATGCTTTCTTTATACGCGAATCAAAATTTTGATTGATATCAGGAGATCAAATAAGTTCTTCATTCATTCATTGAATGATAAATGACTACAAGCGAAGGAGATATGCGATTTAAAAAGCGGAAGATACAATATTTCACAATTGTATCTAGAATAACTGGAAAAGTAGAAACAAGACCAGATATAATTTGGTCGTTATGAGCCAATCCAAAATCATTGTAGATTGAACCAATCATTAGTTCCCAACCATGTGTCGAGTGAAATCCGATCCATAAATCAGTAACTAAAAGAATCGAAAAAGCTTTTATTGTGTCACTTAAGTTATAGAAGAATTCCTGAACCCAAGAGTTAAAAATGACAAGTTCTTCATTACCCAAAATAAAATAACCACTTAGAATAGCGAAACAGATTATATTTGTCGAAAAATGCAAAATGATATGGAGATGATACTCATTGTGTGTTTTGACCAATTGTATCGTTTCCTTGTGTATTCCTATACGAAGCTTTTGTATATGCGTCTCTGGGTATTCTTTTATCATTTCGTCCAACAAGAAAAGTTCTTCTAATTCTAGGAATTTTTCTAGAACATTTTTCTCTTGAATATCATTCAAAAAAGTTTCGGATTGTCTAGTATTCCACCAATTAATAACCCAAGGTTCCAGACTTTTTTGAAAGGAGAGAGAGACCGACCAGGGCAAAAATACTATAGATGCAAGATATGGGAGGGAAGTCAATGCTTTCTTTTTTTTCATTTTTGATTTGTGCATTGTTAATGAACTGCTTCATTTATCAACTCTATTTGATCTGATGTTTCTCTAAAGCACAAGTTCTATAACAAGGTATCGAACCTATGGATCTATTCCCATTTTTGTATATTTGTTAAAATAATTTAGTCCTTAGATCTAGAAGGAATATAGAAATAGAATAAGCGCCCCTTTTCGGATGAAAAAAAACTAGAAATATATATCAAAAATATATATATGAAAGTAAATAGATAAAGGAAATAAGATTTCCGGATATCTCAATCGGACAAATTCGAAAGAATTTCATCTGCATTTGTTCCTTTCGATAAATACTCCAAAAATCTACTTGAAGTAACGAATCGGATTTCAAGACAAAAAACCCTCCCGGATTAATTCCATTAATTATTTCGAAATGTTGCACCGTCTAAGCACAGTACAGGAATACGATAACGATATCAGTTCAAAATCTGAGGCCTAACCTAAAAGAATGAATTCTGTATTACGAAAAAAATATTCGGATATTTGATGAATTCATACTTAGTTCGGTTCATTTCAAAATACTTCAATTGGTACGCGCAAGAAATAGGCCAATTCGGCAGCTTTTTTCTCAATTTCTCGCGGAGTCAAATTCTCATCAGTACGCGTCAAGGGAATGGTTCCTTGGCCTCTGATTTCCATATAAAGAATACGACGAGGAAAAAGACCCTCTTTAACCTCCATTCTGATTGATTGGATATCTTTCATAAAGAAGCGAAGGAAGATGCGACGATTTATTCCAGGGAATCCCCAACGAAAAATACACATTATTCCTTCTTTTCTATCGAATCGGTCATAACCACTACCTACATTCCATGAAATTGTGCACCACAAATAGGAACTAATGAATAGACCCGCGATCCCATAGAAAGACATCACGATCCCTTGTGGAAAAAAAATGATTTGCTGAGATGGAAATCCGGGTATCAGATTCCTACTAAGATAACTGGAAGTTCCAACCAATAAGAATCCTAGTGAACCTAAAAAAAGGATACAGGCCCAGAAAAAATTACTTGCTTTTCGAGACCCTCGTATAAGCTCTATCCATATATGTTCTGATCGCCAGTTCATACTATACTAGATCCAGTTGCATTCGATTGGAATTGAGAAAAAAAAATTTGACTTTTCTTGATGCCGAAGTAACTTTCATCAACTAGCACTAGTCTGATATGAACCATTAGGAGTAATTGGTTAGATACATTGACTTTCTATTATAAAAATATTCGCCGATCATTTTTAACCAGATATACCCGCATATCCATGCATTTATGCAGATATCATGTATCCGCATGCCTTTCATTTGTATTCGACATATTGTACCATATTACACTAAAAAAATATCTGTATTATGATTCAGTGTTGAAATAAATTAATGAAATTTGGTCCCATCCGATATGATATCGTATCTAGACAATCTTATTTTTTTGGACATGAAGAAATAAAGAAGCCATTGCAATCGCCGGAAATACTAGGCCCACTAAAGGGACAAAAATAGAGGGTAAGTTAAGATCTGTCATAGAATGGGTACCTCGATTTAATATTTGTACCTATTATAAAGATATCTTATGATAAGTATAAACTATTATAAATAATATTTAAGTAATTAATAAGTGCAAGGAATGAGAACTAAATGAAGTGTACCTATTCATCTTTCTACACGAATATGTATGATAATGCGATTTAAGTTTAAGAAATTTTATATTATCCCATCCTTTTTTTTTCTTTTATTCTTTCTATCTTTCGAAAAAAAAAGTTTTTTATTAATTTAATAAAATTAAAGAGTTTATTATAAGTTCGCGACTATAACTAAACTAATTCAATCCAACAAACAGGGATTTCTAGTAAAAAATGGGAGTTCTTGTTAAACATAGAAATCGCTTCTATTCTACTTCTATTCTATATATTATATTCTATATTTTCATTTTATTTCGATATTTTTTTTTTTTTGCATTTTTTTTTTCAAAGGAAAGAAACCGTGGAGCTGAAATAACTCACTCAGAACACCTTTTAAAAGATTACGTGGTACGATTGGATCGAATAAGCCCTTATGGAATGAATACTCAGCCGCTTGTGAACCGTCGGGTACTGTTTTATTTAATGTTTGTTCAATTACTCTTTTACCCGCAAAAGCAATGTAGGCATTGGGTTCAGCAATAATAACATCTCCCAACATACCAAAACTGGCAGTTACTCCACCAGTTGTAGGAGATGTAAGGATTGATACATAGAATAACTTTTTATTTGATTGATAATTATATGAAGCAGAAGATATTTTAGCCATTTGCATCAAGCTCAAACTTCCTTCTTGCATGCGTGCTCCTCCAGAAGCACACACAATAATGACAGGTAGAGATCGATTAGTAGCATACTCGATCAAACGGGTGATTTTTTCGCCTACTACGGATCCCATACTACCTCCCATGAACTGAAAATCCATAACCCCAACTGCTATGGGAATACCATTTAGTTGACCTATACCTGTTTGAACAGCTTCAGTTAAACCCGTCCTTCTTTGATAAAAATCGATACGATCTTTATAAGGTTCCTCCTCTGAATGAAATTCAATGGGGTCCGTGGAGACCATATCTTCGTCCATAGGATCCCAAGTGCCAGGATCAATCAAAAGTTCGATTCTATCTGAACTACTCATTTTCAAATGATATCCACACTGTTCACAAATATTCAGTTTTGACCTAAAAAATTTTTTATAATTTAATCCATAACAATTTTCGCATTGAACCCATAAATTTCGGTATTTTTTATTTATATCAAAATCACTAGATCTTCCTCTTATATTAAAATCGCGGCTGTTAACACCAGTTCGGATACTAGAATTCCTATTTTCACTACCGCTTACGCCTTCAGTACAAATGAAACTAGAAATGTAACTGTCACTGTAATTGTCGGTACCACCGAGAATGTAACTACGAATACTGACTTCAAAACGAAGATAACTATCAATGCAACTATTAATGTGATTATTCCAACTAGATTGAGTATCGTACATGTAATGATAATAGTAGTGATTGTTACTCTTAGACCTACTATTCAAATAATTGGAAAAAAAACTTTCTAGTTCACTCAGAAAAAAACGATTATTTTCAATATCAAAACTATTATTTTCAATATCAAAATATACAGAATAACTGTCATCATTACCGTCCCTAACTAAAAAAGTGTTATCAGAGATAAAACTCCAACTATCCCTGATATCAAATAAATAATCAATATTACTGAAACTATAACTACCGCTATCACTCCAACTAGGAATGTTATTCTCCGTATCATTTAGAATAGGCTCTTCGCTTCCACTGGTATGTCCAACAGCATTAAGACTATCCATTGATTTACTTAGCCCACACTTATGTTCTAACTTCTCCTTAGACAACATCGAATTGAACCACCATTTTTTCATAGAGTCTTCATGCTCCCGATTTGATGAAAATATAATAGATGAATAGTCATTCGATGAATAATCATTTTACTATTTTATTTCCTATCAGAATTAAGCATACGATCCAACCATTAGAATTGTTAACTAACAATGAGTGAGTATTGAAAGAAATGATTTTCTTTTTGGGGAATCCGGGTATCACTTCAATATATATATTATGATATATTATGATAGAATCTTTTCCTCAATTAGAAATATAAAGACAGGTTTCTCTCATGTCATGTACAAAAGAATTCTCATCGAAAAGATAAATAGTTATTTCTTCCTATACTATAAATGAAGAATTCATTCTCGTATAATCTGGTATCATATAATCAAATAAAATAATAAGTTTCTATTGTAACATGAAATGAAAAAGACAATATACAGGGTGGGTAGAAGTAGCCCCCCCTTGGCTTTATCTATGGCCTGAAACTGCAGGATAGAAAATGATCCACCAATCCCAAGGATCCATAATTAATCCTATGAATCCAACAATAAACAACATAAGTATTGACTTCTTTAGTCTTCGATTTGATGTTGTATTTAATTTAGATCTTGTATATATAAGATCTGCACATATGAAAGATCTA